ACTAAGCCGGGGGTTTTATGAAAAAACCTAAAGCCCCTTATCGGATTTGAACCGATGACTTACGCCTTACCATGGCGTTACTCTACCGCTGAGTTAAAAGGGCCCACTTGGTTTAACTCCCGAGTAAGTCACTCTAGGGATAAGATAGATCTATGTATATATATTATATATTAAGTACATTCAAAAAAGTCATAAAGGCCGGCGGGCCGGTGGCCCGTTCCAGAAAAGAAATGATCAATTTCATTTTATTTATTCCGCGAGTATAGGGCAAGAATGGTTTGTTGGATTTGATAAATATCAATGCAACGAATTGTTTCAAGATCGATCCTAAATTACTTTTCTTTTATTTGACCCCTATATTAACTTGATTGATACATGTACCCACCAATTCGACATAGATCCAAATTTATCTTTATGAACCATTCATTCTAATCGCTATTATTATTCTATAAATTAAATGACGAATCAAAAAATTCTATGGAATCATGAAAAGCAGAAGGATCGGCGGATCTAGTCATTATATTGACAATTGCAAAAACTGTTCATACTATAAACATAGTATGATGACGGTCGAGCAGGCGTGCCCCCATCGTCTAGCGGTTTAGGACATCTCTCTTTCAAGGAGGCAGCGGGGATTCGACTTCCCCTGGGGGTAGGGATACTACGAAAGGAATTTGATTTGATTATGGATTATCAATAAGTCTAGAATTTACTCTTCTTGGGTCGATGCCCGAGCGGTTAATGGGGACGGACTGTAAATTCGTTGGCAATATGTCTACGCTGGTTCAAATCCAGCTCGGCCCAAAAAATTTGCAGACTCGCCATGAAATGATATACCCATTCGTTTTCCATAAATGCCCGGAAATAAAGAAAACTGTCGGCTATATCCCTCAACTTCTATTTATTTGCTTGTTTCCCGATTTTGCTAATGATCGACATGACAATAGCAAAAGGATTGCTAGTGATTCCGATTCCTGATTCATGTCACCCTCACGAAAGTGCGTATTCGTGTGGATATCAATATATCACTCGCATCTATATTACAACACGGCGATTCGAAATAGAACTAAAATAAATGGTTTGAATGAAATCATAAGAATAATATATGCTATACAACTTCTTTCCGGGGGATTGTAGTTCAATTGGTCAGAGCACCGCCCTGTCAAGGCGGAAGTTGCGGGTTCGAGCCCCGTCAGTCCCGGCAGACCCGATAAATATTTAACTCATTTCCCTTTTTCTGTGAAAAAAGGGGACAGGGAGCAGAATTTCGTAGAACTTTATTTCTTTTTTTTTTTCACATTTCTCAGCAAAGAAATCCTGAAATTCCCATTACATCTACCAATCCCAATTGATGGGAGAGAGACATATGTGGATTAGTACAATTCTGAATTTATATATTCAGAATTGTACGAGGTGCCGTACTGGGTCGGACTTTTTGATTGTTTTCGATCCGTATAATGGAACTCTTTTCTTAAATACATTAATTTACCATCGTTACTCTGATAGAATACTTTTCGGATTAAATGAAGTTTTTTATTTTGGATTCCGATTGTGTGCAATCTCAATTATTAATTGGAAACAAATTATCTTATTCAAATTGTACACTCCACTTTTGATATATGTGTTCCAAAGAAAGAGGATATTCATTTAATAAAAGAAAGATTAAACAAGGATCCTGACCCTCTTAGCAAAAGAAAAGATCTTTTTTAGGCCCCCCCCTCGGGAAGGCAAATAAATAGTGAATTGAATTTGATGGAATATTAGATTTTTTATACTTATACCGGGACTTTCATCTTTATCACACTTCTTTGTCTTCTAAGAAAATTAGATCATTAAAAGAACGGAGTTTAAAACTCAATTAACTTCTTTCCGTTTAACTTCTATTGTTTGGTTGGGTTTCTAACTACTAGAATAGAAGTGGAGAGGCGGTCAGATGATTGTATAAGGGAGGGGGCGGGGTTATGCTTATAGAAAATAAAGCATGGAAAAGAATGATAAATATAAAGAATTCTTGGTTGGATCGGGAATCCATTTTTTGATTCGGTATGGATAAAGGATCTTTCTATGTTATACTATTCAATTCTTGATGATGACTCCATTTGATAGCTTAGATATAGATATTGTTATTCATAATATTGAATATTGATTCGATTCAATATTATCGCGATGTAATTCAAATTTATCCCATTAAATTTAAAGGGCGAAAATTTTATCATTATCATCTCTATGGGATTAAATCCCGAGTTATTGCAAAGTAAAAAAAAAAGAAACAATGAGATTATGGAAGTAAATATTCTCGCATTTATTGCTACTGCATTATTTATTCTAATTCCGACTGCTTTTTTACTTATTATTTACGTAAAAACAATCAGCCAAAATGATTAATTTGAATGAAATTTGACTTCTTAGTTCTTATCAATGATTGAAGAAATAAAAAGCAATTCGAATTTCGCGTCTTAAATGAAATGATCGGGCTAGAATCAGCAGTATTCTATGAGATCCAACAGTATAGTATGTGGTAGAAAGAAATATATGAATCTTTCTACCATATACTAGATACTGTTTATTATGGTTATTATAGTGTATAAAGTTGTACTTTTATGGAGGCTTAATATAGATCAATCTAAAATATATTATATCTTCATCTATTTGATATTTGATTTGTAGGAATTCCATTCCATCCAATCTGAAAAAAATGGAAAAAGAAATCTTACTCTTACGATTTCTATTCGAATTCCGAGATTTCAGATTTTTTTATTTCGAATATGAATCCGGGAATTAGTTGAAAGAATCAAATTAACGAAGAAAAATGGTATAAGAAACCAAGTAATCCTTTTTTTTTGGCATTCCGAAGAAGTAATTGATTGAGCCGTTGACAGATGCTTCAAGGAGCTCTATGGGATGAGTATGGTAACTTTTGAAAAGGAGTAGTAAACGAAATCTTTATCTTTTAACTTTAACCATGATAGGAAATATGAAACAAGTCCATAAAACATAAATCAAATAAATTTCGAAAATAATAAAACAAGCGGTAAGTACACAATATGTGGCTCGCCCAAAGCAAGATCTTATTTTGCGTAGTATTTTATTGAGCAATCGCTATGTCTATGTTGTTTCTTATAAAACATATCTACTTAACTACTTTCTATTTGATTTGAACAGTAAAGAGGAAAACAAATAAAACAATTGATACACTACAGTTTGATTCCTCAACTCAATTAGTAGTACCCTTAGAGTCCACTTCTTCCCCATACTACGAGGGAAAGGGAAAATGTAAAGACTACCATTAACGCAGCCCAAGCGAGACTTACTATATCCATGTAAATTATGTCCCCTATCTCTATGAATATGAAGGAATTTTCTTGTTCACTAATAATAGGGGAATCAACGGTGCAGAGTCAAAAAAAGGAGGGTTCTGAGCCAACCCAACACTATTGATGAACCAATCCAATAAATCCACTTAGAACGGGTTCTTATATGATTTGATTTCAAGTAGAATCGGTAAACATTAAGCACAAGCAAAAGAAAATAGGCAGTAACACTCTTGGAAAATATCAAGGAAATGTTATTAATGGAACGTATAGAATAATAAAACCTACTGTATTGTTTCTTTTATTGCCTTTCGTCTTCATAAATAAAAAATCAAAATAAGATCATTATCCACCTCTATTTCTTATTGGAAATAATTTTGATTAAATGCCCGATCACTCAGAAACTCTTGCGAGTTTGGATACAAAGTATCTTTTGCCCTTTCCACCACGACTCCCTAATTCAAGACCCAGCCAGTAGATATTCCATTAGCAGGGGTAGGGCTATCAAGACTTCTCGCTTCCCTTCCACTCCACTACTAGTACTAGAATCTTTCTTTATTCAAGGGGGTTTACAATCTTATTAGAAAACAAACCTACAGATGCTTAGAATCATGTAGTCCCCCCCCCCCCCGCTTCTGCCGGTGCTGGGGAAGAATTCATCGAGTTATATCAGCGGAACAGAGTAAGGAATTTTGTTTGGATTCTTTTGTTGATCAGGCGGCACCCGGATTTGAACTGGGGAAAAAGGATTTGCAGTCCCCCGCCTTACCACTCGGCCATGCCGCCAACACGATACAATACTTAAAAAAACTTCCCCTTTTGTTTTCTATTAAAAAATTCAATGTGGATTTTCAGTTACAAAAGCCAAAATTCCGCACAAATTGGAACCATTAACTATTGGCTGTGAATTCATAAAAAATTCTTAGATTTGAATTTCAAATTGTGTTTTCTTAATAACATAAGAAAATCCAAATTGCTGTATAACTAATCAGTATTGAGATTCTTTTCATTTTCAATAAAAAGCCCTTCCTTTTTAATTTCAATTATAACAGCAATTGTGGGTATATGTAAACCCCAGAACAGAAATTGTTATGTCGATATCTAACCAGGTATCTTATTTATTGATATGATACCGATAGTAAATTAGCGTGCTTCCATTTTTCATTGAATATAAAATAGAAATTTTGATAAAGCACGACCCCAAAATATAAGGGATTCTCTATGTTTAATAAATACAACTCTTCCTACGTACTTCATTACATATATATTTTACGAATTTTACTAAAAAAAAGTAAAAATATCTCCCTTCTCTGCGAACCATTCATTTTTTGAACAATGGAATTCGCGAAAAAAAATCCATATTTTTGATTATTTTGTCTTTTCTTTATCTCAGCGAACCGATCAAATCTTGAATCCATTTTTTTCTGATATCCAGTCGGGTTGGAATATGTAATATCATAATAATGGTAAAAATGGAATCGCCTTTCTTTTGATATTCTATAACAAAGCTCCATAATATAAAATATAAGTATATTATCGATTTCAATTCCTTTTCATTTGTATCTGTTGTCCAATTTGAAAAGAAAATTTTCTTTATTCCTCCGCGCATACATATTTCATACATTACATATATATGGAGTTGGGTAAAATTTCATGTGATTCAGTAAACAGAATCAAAATTCCATCATT